CAATTGTTATGAATTAATGTATAAGAAAGTCGAAATGAATGTTTGTGAAGAATGCGGACATTATTTGAAAATGACTAGTTCAGAGAGAATCGAGCTTTCGATTGATCGGGGTACTTGGAACCCTATGGATGAAGACATGGTCTCTGCGGATCCCATTAAATTTCATTCGCGGGAGGAACCTTATAAAAAGCGTATTGACTCTGCTCAAAAAATGACAGGATTGACTGACGCTGTTCAAACAGGTACAGGTCAACTAAACGGCATTCCGGTAGCCATTGGGGTTATGGATTTTCATTTTCTGGGAGGTAGTATGGGATCCGTAGTAGGCGAAAAAATAACTCGTTTGATCGAGTATGCTACCAATCAACGTTTACCTCTTATTTTAGTGTGTTCTTCCGGAGGAGCACGAATGCAAGAAGGAAGTTTAAGTTTGATGCAAATGGCTAAAATTTCTTCGGTTTTATGTGATTATCAATCAAGTAAAAAGTTATTCTATATATCAATTCTTACATCTCCTACTACCGGTGGGGTGACAGCTAGTTTTGGTATGTTGGGGGATATAATTATTGCCGAACCCTATGCCTATATTGCATTTGCGGGTAAAAGAGTAATTGAACAAACATTGAAAAAGGCCATGCCCGAAGGTTCACAAGCGGCTGAATCTTTATTACGTAAGGGCTTGTTGGATGCAATTGTACCACGTAATACTTTAAAAGGTGTTCTGAGTGAGTTATTTCAGCTCCATGCTTTTTTTCCTTTGAACAAAAATTAAATCAAATAGAACAGTTAGTTTATCCGAATTAAACGAAAATCCTAAAAAATTCATTTTTATTTAGAATCATTTTTTTTTTATATTCGTGTTTACTACTCAGTAAACCTCTATCAACAAGATAAAAAGTTAATTTTTGCTTTCGGGAAGTTCAAATTCGACTAGACAAATAAAACAAAGTTCATTTTCCTCTTTTGCTTGCATATGTATAGATATCTCAAATAGATATATATACAGATCTATAGAGAGTCTTACATCTTTTTGCATTTCCCGAAAACTCCCTGTTGTTGGATCAGATTCTAATAAATTTTGTAGAAATTTGTAATGGAATAAAAAATTTTCTTTATTAATGACTATTAGAAGACAAAAAGAACAAAAAGAATCATAAATCTAACAAGGGGATTATGATACATCTGTTTTATTTTTAAAGATGAATAAGGACATTTATTTAGTTTGGCCCTTCTTGTACCTATTTTTTATTCTATTTCTATTAGGTTGTATATTTGTATTAGATATATATTTACTTAAAGATACTTAGTATAATTATATAATATATAATAGAAATAATAAAAATACAAGATATTATAAGATATCTTTAGAATTCAGAATATAACAATAACAGGTACAAATATTAAATTGAGGTACCCATTTTATGACAACTTTCAACAACTTACCCTCTATTTTTGTGCCTTTAGTAGGCCTAGTCTTTCCGGCACTTGCAATGGCTTCTTTATTTCTTCATATTCAAAAAAATAAGATTTTTTAGATCGGATGAGATCTAATCGTATCACTCCCTTTTTTATTTTAAAAACTTCGATTCGATAAGACCTATTTGGTAGAATATTGTATAACACATAGATTCCTACAAACATAAATAAAAAAAAAAAGCTCTTATGCATGTGTAAACGTATTATATGGGTAAATAAATTTGCGCCCCTTTGAAAAATGTATCATCGTCGGGCCGATGTATGAAATTCAAGTCAATGTATTTATTTTATGTATATAGCTATAGGGGATCATATAAAGGAAGGAGATGTTATTATTTTAGATATAAACAATTATATGAATTACTCCTAAGGTAAAGGTTCACAACAAAATAACAAAATAGTTGACGAGAGTCACTTTGAAAAAAAAAGAAAGTCATATTTTCTCAATTCCAAAAAATTGTATAACTGGATCTAATATATATGAGTTGGCGATCAGAATCTATATGGATAGAATTTATAACGGGGTCTCGAAAAAAAAGTAATTTATTCTGGGCCTTTATACTATTTTTAGGTTCATTAGGATTCTTATTGGTTGGAACTTCCAGTTATCTTGGTAGAAATTTTATATCGTTATTTCCGTCTCAGCAAATCATTTTTTTTCCGCAAGGGATTGTGATGTCTTTCTATGGGATCGCAGGTCTCTTTATTAGTTGCTACTTGTGGTGCACTATTTTGTGGAATGTGGGTAGTGGTTATGATCTTTTCGACCGAAAAGAAGGAATAGTGCGTATTTTTCGTTGGGGATTTCCTGGAAAAAGTCGTCGCATCTTTTTACGATTCCTTATGAAAGATATTCAGTCCATCAGAATAGAAGTTAAAGAGGGTGTTTCTGCTCGGCGTGTCCTTTATATGGAAATTCGAGGTCAAGGGGCTATTCCTTTAATTCGTACTGATGAGAATTTTACTACACGAGAAATTGAGCAAAAAGCTGCTGAATTGGCTTACTTCTTGCGTGTACCAATTGAAGTATTTTGAAATGAATTAATTTTAAAAGACTAAATGCTTTGGCAGTAGGAAGAAAAAACTAAAGAATTTCTTTATTTTTTTCGATTGAACATTCATCTATTCTTTTAGGCTCGTTTTTTTTGATATATTTGATAGAAAAGGAGTTTCTTCGTCTAGAAATTTTAAAACGTTATTTTAGTATTGATCGAAAAAAGGGGGAATAACATCCTAGAAACCAAAAATTTTTATTGATTCAAATTGGAAGTGTATTCTGAGTCTATTTCTGTATTCTTTCTAGATTCAAAGCAAAGACTAACTATTGAATCAAAAGAAAAAGAGAAAATGGCTTCATAGGCTGAATACATTCTATTCGAATTATAATAGAAACTCATGCTCGATAGAAATATTAGATCTAATAGAATCAACAAATGAGGTAGGTTCATTAACAATTCACAGATTAAAAATGGCAAAAAAGAAAGCATTCATTCCTTTTTTTTATTTTACATCTATAGTCTTTTTGCCCTGGTTGATCTCTCTCTGCTGTAATAAAAGTTTGAAAACATGGATTACTAATTGGTGGAATACTAGACAATGCGAAACCTTTTTGAATGATATTCAAGAAAAAAGTGTTCTAGAAAAATTCATACAATTAGAGGAACTATTCCAGCTGGATGAAATGATAAAGGAATACCCAGAAACCGATTTACAACAATTTCGTCTAGGAATCCACAAAGAAGCGATCCAATTCATCAAGATACACAATGAGTATCGTATCCATACAATCTTGCACTTCTCGACAAATCTAATATCTTTCGTTATTCTAAGTGGTTATTCCTATTGGGGTAAGGAAAAGCTTTTTATTCTGAATTCTTGGGTTCAAGAATTCCTATATAATTTAAGTGATACAATTAAAGCTTTTTCGATTCTTTTATTAACTGATTTATGTATCGGATTCCATTCGCCTCATGGTTGGGAACTAATGATTGGTTATATTTACAAAGATTTTGGGTTTGTTCATTATGAGCAAATTTTATCTGGTCTAGTTTCTACCTTTCCAGTCATTCTTGATACAATTTTTAAATATTGGATCTTTCGTTATTTAAATCGTGTATCTCCGTCACTTGTAGTGATTTATCATGCAATAAATGACTAAAAAATGATTCACTGATCAAATTATAATCTTTCTTACCTTATACATCATAATACATCATAAACCAAATAAAAGTCATATTTACTTTACTCTTTTTACCCATGAGGGATTCCTTGTATATTTCAACAAAAATTTTTTCTTTTTTCAGTAAATGTAAATAGCAGAATTGTGGCTGGGGAAGTATATTATCAACCTACCTAACTTTATTGTAGAAATTTTCGGGATAAATGATCGGACCATGCAAACTAGAAATACCTTTTCTTGGATAAGGGAAGAGATTACTCGCTCCATATCTGTCTCACTCATGATATATATAATAACTTGGGCATCCATTTCAAGTGCATATCCTATTTTTGCCCAGCAGAATTATGAAAATCCACGAGAGGCAACTGGGCGTATTGTATGTGCCAATTGCCATTTAGCTAATAAGCCCGTGGATATTGAGGTTCCACAAGCGGTACTTCCTGATACTGTATTTGAAGCAGTTGTTAAAATTCCTTATGATATGCAACTAAAACAAGTTCTAGCTAATGGTAAAAAGGGAGCTTTGAATGTGGGAGCTGTTCTTATTTTACCGGAGGGGTTTGAATTAGCCCCCCCTGATCGTATTTCACCCGAGATGAAAGAAAAGATAGGAAATCTATCTTTTCAGAATTATCGCCCCAATAATAAAAATATTCTTGTAATAGGTCCTGTTCCTGGTCAAAAATATAGTGAAATAACCTTTCCTATTCTTGCCCCAGACCCTGCTACTAATAAAGATGTTCACTTCTTAAAATATCCTATATACGTAGGTGGAAACAGGGGAAGGGGTCAGATTTATCCTGATGGTAGCAAAAGTAACAATACAGTTTATAATGCTACGGCAGGAGGGATAATAAGCAAAATTTTACGAAAAGAAAAGGGGGGATACGAAATAACCATAGTGGATGCATCGAACGGACGCCAAGTGATTGATATTATTCCTCGAGGCCTAGAACTTCTTGTTTCAGAGGGCGAATCCATTAAACTCGATCAACCATTAACGAGTAATCCTAATGTGGGTGGATTTGGTCAGGGGGATGGGGAAATAGTCCTTCAAGATCCATTACGTGTCCAAGGCCTTTTGTTCTTCTTAGGGTCGGTTGTTTTGGCACAAATCTTTTTAGTTCTTAAAAAGAAACAGTTTGAGAAGGTTCAATTATCCGAAATGAATTTTTAGATCTGTCTATTTAGCTTTATAAAAGTCGTAAAAAAGAACCAAAAAAATTATGAAAAGCAAAAGCCTTTTGCCTCTCTTTAGATTTTCTATTCCCTTTCAACCAGATATCAGGAATTACTTGTATCATAGTCCTAATCCTAGTATGTATATTGAGAAGAATTCACTTTG